GAAAATAGAGGCGAAAGATATCAAAGTGGTCTTGTATCAAATATCAAACTGCCTGTCTTCTTGTAGTTGGATCACCAATTTTTTGGAATGTTCCAAACTCTACTTGAGCATCCAAATCTGGATCAATACCGGCAAAAACATCTCGGAACAAGGTTCGAGCACCATGCCAAATGTGTCCGAAAAAGAAAAGCAAAGCAAACGAAGCATGTCCAAAAGTAAACCAACCCCTTGGACTGCTACGAAAAACACCATCGGATTTCAAAGTTGCACGATCTAATTCAAAAATTTCACCCAATTGAGCACGTCTAGCATATTTTTTCACAGTAACAGGATCACTATAACTGACTCCATTGAGTTCGCCACCATAGAACTCAACGGTTACACCCACCTGTTCAACACTATACTTCGATTCCGCCCTTCTAAAGGGGACATCGGCTCTAACAATTCCGTCGCCGTCTACTAAAACGACTGGAAATGTTTCGAAAAAGGTAGGCATACGACGTACAAAAAGCTCACGTCCTTCTTTATCCCTAAAGATAGGGTGCCCTAACCATCCAACCGCTATTCCATCCCCATTATCCATCGAACCCGCCCTGAATAATCCTCCTTTTGCCGGATTATTGCCGATATAATCATAAAAAGCTAATTTTTCCGGAATTTTAGACCAGGCTTCGGATAAACTTTGATTTTCTGCTAGCCCGGCGCTAACTCTTCGATAGATCTCTTGCTGGAAGTAACCCTGATCCCATTGATAGCGAGTAGGACCAAACAATTCGATGGGGGTAGTTGCTGAACCATACCACATAGTTCCAGCAACAACAAAAGCTGCAAAAAAGACAGCCGCGATACTACTGGAGAGTACGGTTTCGATATTTCCCATGCGCAATCCTTTGTATAGACGTTGTGGCGGTCGAACGCTGAGATGGAATAGACCCGCTAATATGCCCAATGTACCTGCTGCAATATGATGAGAAGCTATTCCTCCCGGAACAAAAGGGTCAAAACCTTCCACGCCCCACGACGGATTTACAGGTTGTACTTTTCCCGTTAGTCCATAAGGATCGGACACCCATATTCCGGGACCGTACAAGCCTGTTACATGAAATGCACCAAAACCAAAGCACGCCACCCCGGATAGAAATAAATGAATTCCAAAGATCTTAGGCAAATCCAAAGAAGGTTTTCCTGTACGTTCATCACAAAAAATCTCTAGATCCCAATAGACCCAATGCCAGATAGCTGCCAAAAAGCATAAACCAGAAAACACAATATGTGCTCCAGCTACACCTTCGTAACTCCAAATCCCCGGATTTGTTACAGTACCTCCAGTGATACTCCAACCTCCCCATGAATTGGTTATTCCTAAGCGAGTCATGAAGGGTATAACGAACATACCCTGTCTCCACATTGGATCAAGAACAGGATCAGAAGGATCAAAAACTGCTAATTCATACAGAGCCATCGAGCCCGCCCAACCAGCAACCAGAGCTGTATGCATTATATGAACAGAAATCAGCCGGCCGGGATCATTCAATACAACGGTATGAACACGATACCAAGGCAAACCCATGGAAAATACCCCTTTCTCAAAGAAAAATAGACACCACGTAACTTTATTGCATTGACAAAGACTATAATACTATGATTATCCTATAGACTCCACTTGTTCATTTCCTAACAAGGGTTAATTTACTAGTTATTCTATTCGGTTCGTAGGGACAATGAGAAGCAGATTTATTCTATACTCGATAAGTACCAATACGCAATGGGAGATTGGTGCCATTTTCCATGAGTAAATGCATCCATCCTTAATTTAATTTAGGATTTTTTCATTAGGAGAATCTATTCATAAAAAATTTCCTTTCTTGGTTTTTCCTTTCTTTCTGAATTTTTCGAATCTATGGATAAATCTTAGGATATGGATAAAATAACTACGCTAAAGCCAATATTCGAAAATTCAAATGGAGTCAATAAAACCATATACGTTTCCACATCAAAGTGAAATAGAGTATTTAGTTCTTTTTTCTTTCAATTCATGCCTATTGGTGTTCCAAAAGTGCCTCTCCGAATTCCTGGAGATGCCGATGCATCTTGGGTTGACATATAGTGCGACTTGTCAAATATACTGGGTCATATGGGATTTCCCCGTTCTCTTCCCCGATTGAGATATCCTCCGTTTCACCTCAAACAGAGAAATTGAATCATCCACAAATTGGAGTGTGAAGTGCAATTAGATGCATTGTTTGGGGGAATTCATAGTTCTAGTATTAATTAGAATGATTTATGGTTGGCTTTTGTTGGATTAAAAAAATGAAGTATCCAGGCTCCGTTTAGAAAAACCCAATTTTGTAGTTTATAGAAAAAAATATATTACATATTTCTATTTATATAAATATGAATGTCTATGATAAATGATTCTTGTTTGTTATTTCGAAAGTCATAACAAAAAAAATGGTGATGAGAAGATTTGTCCTATATGTGCAAATCAAAATCGGGCAGATCTTTACCCGGAGTAGAGCATAAACCTAACAAGATGAAATAGGCCCATTCAGGAACAAGAAAACACCATCGTGATTTTGCTTGAATATCGATGAAACAATACATCAACGAGAAGTTAATTCGATAAGTTTATTGACTTTTTTCTATTCTAAAAAAGAAAGAAAATAAGCAAAAACCCGTCGTTATTGAAAAATTTAAGAAAAGCCTTTCATTAGAAGTTTGAAAAAACTGCTATTAAAAAGAATAAGAAAAAGGAAAGGTGGGCTGGAATCTATACATTGATTCTTTTTTTCGAGATTTTTTTGAACCGTATGCATCAAAAGGTGCATGTACGGTTCCTAGGGGATACAATTTGCCCCCACTCAACCGACTTTATCAAGAAAGATTACTTTTTTTAGGCCAAGAAGTTGATAGCGAGATCTCAAATCAACTTATCGGTCTTATGGTATATTTTAGTCTTGAGGATGCTGCCAAAGATTTCTATTTGTTTATAAACTCTCCTGGCGGCTGGGTAATATCTGGATTAGCTATTTACGATACTATGCAGTTTGTGCGACCAGAGGTCCATACAATATGCATGGGATTAGCCGCGTCAATGGGATCTTTTCTCCTGGTTGGAGGAGCAATTACCAAACGTTTAGCATTCCCTCACGCTTGGCGCCAATGAGGTTTTTTTATTTGAGAGAAAAAAGAAAACTATGCCTTCGCCATATGAATATTAAGTAATAATAGCATGGCACTTCGAATTCGATATGAAAAATTTTTGTATTGTTCTTTTTTCAAAAGATTCAATTATGTATCGAGAGATTAGTATGAAATAAAAGGTATTTCTCATTTTCTCTTAGGGGAAGTAGGGGAAGCCAATCCAGCGTTACAAACCTTTTTGTTTTCACACCGAAGGGCTCTTAACAATATTTATGTTAAATAAAGGGTGCGAAAAAAAAACAATCTTTTTCCCTTTTTATTATTGGTTAGATTAAAAAGAAACTTTGGGATTGCTGAATCAAAAGAAAAAAATCCATTTTGAATTTCAAATAGAAAGCAACGGAGCCATCATAGTATTTTTTAACCCCTCCGAAAGTAAGGGTGGCACTTTGATCATTTAATTATCTAGGGCTGATACACTTTTTTCTTGATAAGGGTCAATTTGATTGTAGAGCCGTATGCAATGCACAAAAGATGATGCCTGTACGGTTGTTCTGTTCTATCTTTTTTACTATTATTCTTTATCTTTCTTTTCTGTTCGTTTCACCATACCAGATGGACAACCCTTCTATCATCAGGGTAATGATCCATCAACCTGCTAGTTCTTTTTATGAGGCCCAAACGGGAGAATTTATCCTGGAAGCGGAAGAACTGTTGAAACTACGCGAAACCATCACAAATGTTTATGTGCAAAGAACGGGCAAACCATTATGGGTTGTATCTGAAGACATGGAAAGAGACGTTTTTATGTCAGCAACAGAAGCCCGAGCTTATGGAATTGTTGATCTTGTAGCAGTTCAATAACAAACAATAACAAAAAAATGGATTTTTTGAAAATCCGTGATTTGAGATTTTATCTCCGAGTTTACTATTCTATTAAATAAATATAAATAGAAATAATTCATAATTATAAAGAATTCATAATCATCTGGTTAGGATCAATCTAAACCTGCCCATTATGTATATGATTCAACATGCCAACTATTAAACAACTTATTAGAAATACAAGACAGCCGATTCGAAATCTCACGAAATCCCCCGCTCTGAGGGGATGTCCTCAGCGTCGAGGAACATGTACTAGGGTGTATGTGCGACTCGTTTCAATGATGAGCTGGCACAAAAAGGAAGAAAACCAATTTACGGTATGAATGATCAGTATTAGTAAATAGCATAGAATGGATAAAGATAAAGCAATCCCATTCACTATCTAAAAATAAGCAAATTGATCCCTCTATTGTGCCTAAAGTTTATGGTTTCCGTTGGTGCAAACCCAACACCTGAATTTCCGATTTCAGACGAGAAGCAATTCTCCATTGATAGCAAACGGTTATCCATTAAGCGGAGGAAATCTTAGTGAAATTCAAAAAAAGATCAAAATGCTGTTTTCGCCCGGTCAAGAACGGACTACGAGGGTCAGCTATCCCAGCTAACTCTCATAATTAAATGCCGTTACTGTATAGATGGGTCTGGTTGTGAAAGACCTGTTACTGGATAATTCATGGGTAGAGCCAAAGAGTGTGGTTGACCTATACAAGTTACCAATAAAATTGATTAAATAAAGGAAAGGCTCCGGTGTATAGAGAAGACCTCACCGTTTAAGAAGTAACCATAGAAACGATGAAACCCACTATTTCTTTATCCATTTTTGGACTTCTTTTTTAAGGAAAGTTCCTAATTTCATTCGTATTTCCCAGTAAAATAGCTATAAAATCGTGGTCAGGAAGGTTAGAGGAGCAAAAGCCCTTGGAATTTGGATTTTATACATTGGAAAAATCTGTTTGGTTATTAATAGATCAAGGCGTGGAAAATAATAACTGAAAGAAAAGAAATCAATTAGTTATTTGTCAAAGTTTTATTTATTCAATGACCAGAATTAAACGCGGATATATAGCCCGGAGACGTAGAACAAAAATTCGTTTATTTGCCTCAAGCTTTCGAGGAGCTCATTCAAGATTGACTCGAACTATTACTCAACAGAAAATAAGAGCTTTGGTTTCGGCTCATCGGGATAGGGATAAGCAAAAAAGGAATTTTCGTCGTTTGTGGATCACTCGGATAAACGCAGTAATTCGAGAAATAGGAGTATCCTATAGTTATAGTAAATTCATACATGATCTATACAAGAGACAGTTGCTTCTTAATCGTAAAATACTAGCCCAAATAGCTATATCAAATAGAGATTGTCTGTATATGATTTCTACCGAAATCAGAAAAGAAGTAGATTGTAAAGAATACACCAGAATAATTTAAAGGGAGTTCCCCGGAGAATGAACTCCGGGAAGATGGAGTCGAAATTAATACGAGACAATAGTCTAAAGTCGTCAAAACGAATAAACACGTTCTAAATTCAATAAAAAAATATTTTTTCTTATGACAACCAGATACTAAAATCTGGCCTCTCGGATTTATGTCGAACAAAAAACCAATTCTTGTTCTTGTTTGAGTTCGGGTTGGAATTCTGATTCAACTGAACAAAGAATAAGCCTATTTATTTCTAGTTCTAAGACCGGCAGTTCTAGCAGTCGATGCGGTTATTTCGAATTGTTTCTCATTATTAAGAAAAGGTAACAAAGATAAAATACGGGCTTGTTTTATAGCAATAGTAATTAATCGTTGTTGTTTCAAGGTCAATCTATTCACTCGCCTAGATAATATTTTTCCTTGCTCACTAATAAATCGACTAATTAAATTCATGTTTCTATAATCAATTCGATCCCCCGATTGAATCGGGGGCAAACGCCTACGAAAAGACCGCTTGGATTTAAGAAAGGGTCGCTTGGATTTATCCATGGTTTGTTTGTTTAGTTTATTTCTTATCCCGAAAATCCTACTTCTAAATTGTCATTTTAATCCACAATAGGATTCTTTTTGACGTTCTATTTGGATTTTCATTTTAATATGCTCTATGTTTGTTCTATATTTCTATATAATGGTATTTTTCCTCTTTCAAGGTTAAGATTTCAATACTAAGATTTTATCTATTTCTTTATTTCCTTATGAATCATATGTTTGTAACAATAAGGACAGAATTTTCTCAATTCTAATTGACTAGGCGTATTGTGCCGGTTCTTTTGAGTAATATATCTAGAAATGCCTGTTGATGCCTTCTTAAAACCGTTTCGGACGCAACCATTACATTCCAAAATCACCGTTACTCGCGCATCTTTCCTCTTGGCCATGAATCCCCCTTTGATTTTTTTTATTTACTCAGCTCTTCTACTTTGATTCGAAACGAAGAAAAAGAAAGGAAGGGAAAAATAGAAGTTACTAATTTGAAATCGAACTCTAAAAGATCAAAATCAATAAAAAGAAAGTAATAAGAATAAGAAATCAAAGCAAAGACATAGAAAATAAAAAGAATAAGTAAGACAATGATTTCGAAACTCTAGTTCACCCCGAAAAAGTATTTCATTGTATTCTTGCCCTAGACCACATTTCCTATCCCCATTAATATTCATTTAATTCGAACTTGAACCCGAATCTTGCAAACGTTGAATTCCTTTTTATACTTTCTCTTTCGTCCCTTTTTCTAGAAATAAGAAAAAAGGGAAAAAAGAGAAAAGGGAAAGGGAGGGGGATTGGTCACAGATATTTGATTGTATCTCTAATCTTCTTCATTCTTTCCGATGGCAATAACTAGAATGAAAAAAAAGGGAATGTTAACGCATCCGGGAAAAAACGATTAATCTCTATCAATAGACCGGCTAAAGCCCCGAACCATAGCGTACTTAGTACTGGGGCCACGGAGAGATATGTTTTTAGATCTCGCATTGAAAAACCTCCTTTTTTTTTTATTTAAATACATAAAGACGATGCATATACAGTTAAGGACCACTTAGATTCGAGTTGTACATGCAATCGCTAATTCAAATTGAAATGTACAACGATCCATAAGGTTTTCTTTTTATTATAAGTGAAATGGGACAAAAAAGACGAAATAGGTAGAAGGGTTGTGTTTCTCGATGGAGGAAATAGGCGTGTGGAAACTAAGACGGGAATTCTCTACAATGACACTATAGAACAATTCAAGGGATGTGGCGCAGCTTGGTAGCGCGTTTGTTTTGGGTACAAAATGTCACGGGTTCAAATCCTGTCATCCCTACCTATTACTGCTCCTTTGAGCAGTAACGAGGAATCGATCTCAATCGATTCTAATTGCACGGAATCATTCAAAGTCAAATGGATTGGGGTTAGAAACAGAATCCTGTTCTTTTTTTCTTTACAGTCTTTTCAAAAAAGCGCTCTTAGTTCAGTTCGGTAGAACGTGGGTCTCCAAAACCCGATGTCGTAGGTTCA